GTAAATAAGAAGATTGTTTACGAATAAAAACTAATAAAAATTCCCATTCAAATACATAAGAATTGTATAGGAACCGAAATAATCTTTTATTTTCTTTTGAAAAAACGTAAATAGATTTCTTCTGAGTAATGAGAAGACTATTCAAATTATGATATTCGTGAAGAAAGAACCGCAATAAATGTAAAAAAGGAACATCTTGAATCCAACATTGAAGAATTTGAACCAAGATTTCCATATGTATGGGATGAGGTATTAGTATATCTGAGACATAATTTAAATGTGATAATTTGTCCTCTAAAAAGGGAAAAATTGAATGAATTGATCGTAAATTATGATATTTTGGTATTTCTTTTTCTTCGAAATAAGATACTAATCGCAACGAGAATGGAATTTCTACAATAATTGCAAAACTTTCTGATATCATTTGAGAATGAAAATGAGAAAAAAAAAAATTATTGTGGTTGTATCCAACGAATCGATTTTGATTAGAATCATTAACCAAAGAAATCAAAAAATTCTGTTGATAGATTCGAGTAATTAAACGTTTTACAAGTACTAAACTAGATTTATTGTCATAACCAAAAACTTCCACAGGTTCGTAAAAAATCGAACCATTTAACCCATGATTATGAGCAAGTGCATAAATATATTCCTGAAAGAGTAGCGGATATAGGAAGTGTTGTTGCCGAGATCTATCCTTTTCTAAATATCCTTGTAATTCTTCCATTGACTTACATTTTTTCTACTTGAAACAAAAACAGTAGGCATTTCTTGGGTTATCAAATTATACATAGTGCAATATGGTCAGAACAAGGTATGTATTATGTATAAAAAAATATATATACCCCGGAAACAGAAAGTCCAATCAACAGATCTTTTTCCTATCCCCTTCTATCTAATGGGTTTATCCTCGTTATAATTACTAGAGGTTAAAAAATCTTTTATTTTTGCAACCCGATCGCTCTTTTGACTTTGGAACAAATTCTTTTTGTCAGTATACTGTTTCTTCTACACATTTGTTTCCAATCTATAATAGAGAATAGTTAGGATTTTTTAAAAAAGAAAAAAAAAAAAAAAAGAATCAAAGGACCACTCACAGGAGAACCTTTTCCCGCATCAGGCACTAATTTTTTTTAACGTCTAATTAGATCGGGTAATTATTCAAATAAAGAATAGAAGCTCGTTGCTTTTTTTTACCAGAATTGGAGCCGTAGGGCTCTATCCATTTATTCACTAAACCCAACCGTAAATGTGAATTTTTTTTGTCTTCCTCCTAAAATAAAAACAAAATTTTGGACTGATCTGGTAAGGATCGACTCCAAATTCTACTAAAAAAAAATAGGAATCTAATAAGAAATTAAGAAATTCCATTTTCTTCTTATTATTACGACATGCTGTTTTTTCCATCCATTACCTTTCAGGATCAGTCGCGGTTTTATAGACTCTACCAATAGTCTGGACGAATTCGTTACTTCATCCAAATGTGTAAAAGATCATAGTCGCACTTAAAAGCCGAGTACTCTACCGTTGAGTTAGCAACCCAGATAAATATGATTTGTAGATACGATCGAAATAAAAAAAATAAATTGAATTGCACTGTACAACTACGTCAAAACATTGAACTAACAAGAAATAGAAAGGAAATATTTTATGATCAATTCTAAACACCAAAATAGCAAAATGAATGGATCGGATTAAAAAATAAAAAACAACGGATTCCCAATAGAAATATCCAAATTTACAGACCGCCCATTTTCTCAAAATTTGTGATTTTCGTTAAGAAAATACATCTTGTATATGTATAATAGTAAATCCGGCAAACCCATCATTTGACCGAAGTAAAGGAAAAACCAATTAGGGGTCGGAATAAACGAATCCGCTTATCTACGATCGAATTATATTTGTTCGATACAACATTGTCAATATGAATGGAAAACAAATTCAATTAAATTAATAATTAATTAATTATTGTATTTAAGTATTAAGTAAATCAAATAAGAATTCGTGTTGGATTGGCACAACATAAATAAGAAATTGAGATGAAAAAAAAATAAGGAAAAGGTAGAGAAAAAGTATGAATACAACAAGAAAAGAGTAAATTTTGAGTAACTAATTGCCCAAAATAGATACTAGTTACCTTTTCTTGTTTATTTATTATTATTAAAAGAAATTTTGTTTTTTTTCTTTATGAAGGTCTTTCTTTAACTTTAAAATAATTCTGCCTTCCTTAAAATATCATGAACAGTTCCTGTAGGTTGAGCACCTTTTTCAAGGAAATAACGAATGGCAGGAACATTTAAATAAGTTTGATTCTGTATCGGATCGTAAAAACCCACTTTTTGAAGATCTCTTCCTTCTCTTCGGGATCGAACATCAATTGCAACGATTCGATAGATCGCTCATTGGGATAGATGTAGATAAATAATACCCCCCCCCCCCTAGAAACGTATAGGAGGCTTTCTCCTCATACGGCTCGAGAAAAAATGATTCTAATATTTCTGTATATTCTGTATATAATGGCAAATAGATCCATAAAATCATGAAGTCGACTATAATTTGAGTCGTTTTTTGTTCTTACTTACAGATACAGAAAAAAAGAAATATCATTCGTACTCATAACTCAAGTTGGGCAATTCTGAAAAAGTGTGAAGGTAACTCTTTAGACATTTCTTGAGTCGTCTCTAACCTCTTTTGTTTGTCTCGTCTCGAATCTATTTTTCTTCTTCATTATAATAAAATTAAAGAAAATTATTGAGACAATTGAAAATAGTGTTTCCTTGTTCCGGAATCCTTTCTCTTTACTTTGTAAAATCATTAGGTTTAGACATTACTTCGGTGATCCTTATTCCTTTTCAAAATGGCAGCAACATACCTTTTGTTTTTTGTTATTTCTTTCTATGAATAATACGAAAGATTAATTCCCTTGTAATATAATACACTTTTCATTTTCATCGAAAAAGTTTTACCAATTTCGACAAATTTTACTTTTTTATTTTATTTCAAACTTGTTCGAATTTTAACCCTTCGATTTCAATATTGAGGATATATTTACAAAGTTGGTCTAACTTATTAATTGTTACTAACCCTAGATTCTTCCCCCCGATAAATGAATCAATACTTTTTGTTCGAGCTCCATTATGTACTATTCCTATTTACCAACCTAACACAAATTAGGTTCCTAGCAAGAACAGAACAAACTATGTCGATTCAAGAGCATCTTCATTCCTATAGAAAATGGTGGATGTAAGAATCCACAACGAATCATGTCCTTCAAGTCGCACGTTGCTTTCTACCACATCGTTTCAAACGAAGTTTTACCATAACATTCCTCTGATTAAATTTCGAACCGGTATGGAATTGATTCAATATGGAATCATGAATAGTCATTGGCTCAAATGAAACAGATTTCTAAAAAAGACGAATAAACGCGTTTACTTAAGTCTTATTTACATCTTCAACAGATTGTTCGGGATGATGAATCATAAAAAGGATCATCCCCTTTTTTTTCGAACACATAAATGAAAAAGTAATTAAAAAAGAAAGGCCTTTACTTAATAGACTTAATAGAATAATAGAATAGATTTTCAATGATATTTAAAGGATCACAGATCCTTTTGACTTAACCAAGGGAAGGGGCCGCTGTTACTGAAATAGAACAATACAATAATAATACATAATATCTATTATACAGCATACAGACCAATTTTGTTTTACTTCAGATTCAAGAATCTTTCCTCCAATTCCATAAAAATGGAATATATAAATTTTCATCCATCCAATCATTACATTATATTGATTTACAATTATTCAATTGAATAAGCTAAAATACAAAAAAAGAAAATGGGATCCAGATCAATTTATTTTTCCTATTTTTTCCTTAGAAGTTTTAAGACGAACGATGAAATGCAATTAATACAAAAAACTACGTAATCTTTAGTCTCTACATAAAGTGTGGGATACACCATTTATTTTCTTTAGGCTTTCCTTGGGGAATGGAATAGAAAAAAGACCTTTTTTTTTCTATTTCAATTCAGAATGCACCATGTGCGAATTCCCATTTCACGTGTATGGAACACAAGGTTTCCCTAAGTAACTAACTTCAATATGAATATGAGTATGAGCATACTCTGAATGGGAATGATCCACCCCCAATTCTTTTTTGAATTAAGAATTCAAAGAAATATCTTTATTTCTACCCGTACATTGAATTCAGAACAAAGAAGGGGTTGGGTCACACATTATATATATCCAATATCCAAGCAAGATTAAACAGAAAATTGTGAAAGAGAAGAATCTTTCGTTTCTGATGGAGACGATCTGGGACGGAAGGATTCGAACCTCCGAATAGCGGGACCAAAACCCGTTGCCTTACCGCTTGGCCACGCCCCATTTAGATTTCTATTCGACACTAATAAAGACTAATATTGGTATTGGTCATTCGTCAATCCCAGCCCAAATACATATGAAATACATTGTTGCTAGGATTCAACACATGTAAATATAGAATCACAAAAAATTCTTGATCAAATTATTGATCATTACATAAAATTCAATTAAGATATTGTACGAAACTATAATTCCTTGTATTCTCATTTGAGAATGAAAGGAAAGATTTTTGATTTGGGAGAGTTCGAAGAAAAAGAAGGATTTTTTGACCCGCCTTTTCATTTTTCCTTCATAAAAAGAACTCAACCAAAATCAAATTTTCTAATCTACAAGAATGAAATGTTTGTTATGCTTAATATCTTTAGTTTAATCTGTATCTGTCTTAATTCCACCCTTTATTCGAGTAGTTTTTTCTTCGCTAAATTGCCCGAGGCTTATGCCTTTTTCAATCCAATCGTAGATGTTATGCCTGTCATACCTGTACTATTTCTTCTATTAGCTTTTGTTTGGCAAGCTGCTGTAAGTTTTCGATAAAATTTTGAATACTCTGTAAAATTCATGATTTATTCGAAAAAAAAATTAGAAAATAAAAATAGATAAGATCAGATAAGTTTTACATTATGAACCCTCGATTCAAAAATAGAAATTCTTGTATATTGAATTGAATGACCGCGGTGATAAATTTGGATCAACTTATTTCCTCGTTCTGACATTCCAGTAAACAAGGACTTTCTAAGAACCCACAATACCCAATAACGGATATGGCCAAACATTTTTGGTAATGAAGGAATCAGAACCTTTCTTTTCTTATTACCTTATTATCTTATTACAAAGTAGAAATCAATTTGTTGAAAATTACTTTTTTTTCAAGATTCAAGAAAAGACTTCATTTTTGGGGTGTTATGCCAAAATAACGTATGTGATAAAAAATAGGCAATCTATTTCCTTTTTCTAAAAAAAATAATCTTGGAGATTGTGTAATGCTTACTCTCAAACTCTTCGTTTACACAGTAGTGATATTTTTTGTTTCTCTCTTCATCTTCGGATTCTTATCTAACGATCCGGGCCGTAATCCTGGACGTGAGGAATAAAAAATGTTGAGTTTTCTTTATTTTTTTTTATATATTCCATACATTTAACATTTCCCTATGATGAAAAAATAAAAGGATCCCATTTTTTCAAATTTGAAAGTCTGAAGTGATCAGAGGGAACGGAGAGAGAGGGATTCGAACCCTCGGTACAAATAACTCGTACAACGGATTAGCAATCTGCCGCTTTAGTCCACTCAGCCATCTCTCCCAATTCAAAATTGAAATTTTTTTTTATGTGATGTGAAGTAAAAAGATTGAAACAAAAAAAACCTCGTTTTCTTTTTTTAATTATTTATTAGTAATAATTTATTATAAGATAGGATAAAGTAACGATAATAATATAAAAATAATAGAAATAATATATTAAAAAAAAAATTTTAAATTATATAATTATATATTAAAATGGATAAGATATCTACGAATTTGATCAGTAATTCAATTTAGATAATGATTCGAAACAGAGATCTTATCCCCAATAGAATAGATATAGACAGAATCCCTTACTTCATTTCTTTGATTTTGTAAGAAAGGTTCATTCCCCCGGCCTGGTTAAGTACTGGCCGGGCCATTACATTATTTCTTTTTTTGTTCTGATAAATCATTTCATAGATCAAACAATTTAATTATGTATGATTTGATATCAAATCAAAAATTCTTTGTTGTTATTGAAGCAACAAAGAAAATGTCTATCCCCAGTCCTATGATAGAAGTGCCATTTCTTAGTAGTTAGTATTATTAATACTATACTAATAATAAGAATACTATTAATACTATAGAATATGAAAGAATATTTTTCACATTCTTATTAAGTATTAAGTATATAAATATAAGTATTTTTTTCTCAATTTACTTAATTACTAACCGGAAAAGAACACATACATATAACAATTAATATTAAACAATATTAAAAATGAAACACACATATGTTATAACATATATAACATAACTCATTTACTTGTTCAAGGGACAAGCTTTATTTTATTTGCACATTTGAAATCCAATTGATCCGATGGATCCGAATTCAAATTCATAGGATCTGGCAGTTGAAGGGGAAGTTGAAAACGAAAAAAGAAATGCGGAATTCATCATTTTTATGTTATGGTCCAGCTTTAAGAAATCCCTGGATTCGGAATGTCAGTTCAGTAATGACTTCCAGCAAATGAAAAGGATGACTTTTCATTTTATTTTTATTTAATTTAATTATATTAATTATATTTAATTAATTATATATATATATATAATTAAATAATATAAATTATATTATGAATTAGGATCAAGTATGATCAAGTCAAGTTTTATTTAAATAAGCTGCTTTCTATTCTTCGCCTATTTTTTTCAAGTACCTCCAGCGGGACGAAGTGCCAACACTAGAATTGTCATGAGTCTGATGCTATCTTAATTGTATCTCATTCCTTTGCTCATTCCTTTGTTCGACAAAAGGTTCATTCATATATAATAATGGAGATATGTAGCGGGTATAGTTTAGTGGTAAAAGTGCGATTCGTTCGATTAATAACTTAAATAGTTAAGGGATCTTTCGGTTTTTTCATATTCCGATCAAGATCAAAAAAAAAACTTTATTTCTTAAATTTAAAAGGTTTAATCCTTTTTACCTCAATAGCATATTTGAGGAAGACTATACATTCTCACGATTTATATCCAAGGGTCAATTCCAAATTGAATACAAAATGGGATTATGGAATCGCGAAGCATAATTTTTTTTATTTCAATTGGATCAAATCTTCCAATTGAATGAGTATGAGTAAAGGATCTATGGATGAAGATACAAAACAAAAGTGTATTTCCAATCGTAACTAGATCTTCCATTTTTGTGTTGTAAAGGGAAGATTGAAGCCAAATAGCTAGAAAACGACGGTTTTGGTTTACTAGAACCGTCAGCATATTTATTGTTTTAGCTCGGTGGAAACCAAATTCTTTTCCTCAGGATCCCTCAAATGGAAATATGGAACGAAGTAACTAGATTAGGCAAATTTGGTATAATCCCCTCCTCTAGAAGGATCAT